TTTTTAGTTAGGGATAGTAATGGAGACAGTTATTCTATCTATTTTGATATAGAAAAGAAAATTTTTGAGATTGACAGCGATCATTCTTTTCTGAGTGAACTAGAAAGTTCTTTTTCTAGTTATCGCAATTCTAGTTATATGAATAATGAATCTACAAATGAAGATTCCTTATACAATCGTTCCATTTATGATACTCAATCTAGTTGGAATAATCACATTACTAGTTGCATTGACAGTTATCTTCAGTCTCAAATCTGTATTGATACGTCCATTGTAAGTGATAGTAGTGACGGTTACATTTCTAGGTGCGTTTTTGATAAACGTAAAACTAGTAGTGAAGGTGGGGGGTCCAGTATACGAACCCGCGCGAAGAGTAGTGATTTAACTCTAAGAGAAAGGCCTAGTGATCTCGATGCAACTCAAAAATACAGGCATTTGTGGGTTCAATGCGAAAATTGTTATGGATTAAATTATAAGAAATTTTTGAAATCAAAAATGAATATTTGTGAACAGTGTGGATACCATTTGAAAATGGGTAGTTCAGAAAGAATCGAAATTTCGATCGACCCCGGTACTTGGGACCCTATGGATGAAGACATGGTCTCTCTGGATCCCATTGGATTTCATTCGGAGGAGGAGCCTTATAAAGATCGTATTGATTCTTATCAAAGAAAGACAGGATTAACTGAGGCTGTTCAAACAGGCGTAGGTCAACTAAATGGTATTCCCGTAGCAATTGGGGTTATGGATTTTCAGTTTATGGGGGGTAGTATGGGATCCGTAGTCGGGGAGAAAATCACCCGTTTGATTGAGTACGCTACTAATCAATTTCTACCTCTTATTATAGTGTGCGCTTCGGGGGGAGCGCGCATGCAAGAAGGGAGTTTGAGCCTGATGCAAATGGCTAAAATATCGTCTGCTTTATATGATTATCAATCAAATAAAAAGTTATTGTATGTATCAATCCTTACATCTCCTACTACTGGTGGGGTAACAGCTAGTTTTGGTATGTTGGGAGATATTATTATTGCCGAACCAAATTCCTACATTGCATTTGCGGGTAAAAGAGTAATTGAACAAACATTGAATAAAACAGTACCCGAAGGTTCACAAGCGGCTGAATATTTATTCCAGAAGGGCTTATTCGACCTAATCGTACCGCGTAATCTTTTAAAAAGCGTTCTGAGTGAGTTATTTAAGCTCCACGCCTTCTTTCCTTTGAATTCCAATTCAATCAAGTAGAGCGCACTAAGTTCAATTATTTTATTTGTAGCAAACAAAAAAAGTAGTTAGCTTATCCGAATCTTAGCTTATCGGAATCAAAGTAACTAAAAAGGGAGTTTTCTTTGGCGACCTAAGATCTAATTGTAGAAAGAATCAAAATCAAAAGTTGCGTATAACTCTTTTTTTTTTTACCTAGATTCCCGATTACTAATTAAGAAGTCTCTATCAACAAGATAAAAACGTGAGTTCTTCCTTTCGTGAAATTAGGAAAATAAAACGAATTTCATCTTACGTATATAATCAAATTCAAATTATAGAAAAAATAGATATATAGTTTTGTATCTTTCTCCATCTCCCGAAAATCCCGTTTTCACTAAAAATCCCGGTTGTGTCGCATTCTAATGAATCTTTCGATAATTTGTAAGAAACTCTTTATTAAATATTAAAATGAAATTCAAAGACAAGAACAAAACACAAAGAAACGAAGAAAAATAAAATGGATTATCATATGTATCTTTCATATAAATAGATGAATAAGTCCATTTATTTAGTTCTACATTCCTTGGACTTATTCTATATACTCACTTAGATACTTAATATCTCTAATCTACGAATTCATAATAATTACAATTATTAATTATAATTAGTATAAATATAAAATATGATATTAAAAAAAAAATAAGAACAGGTACAAATAATAAATCGAGGTACCCCATTTTATGACAACTTTCAATTTTCCCTCTATTTTTGTGCCTTTAGTAGGCCTAGTATTTCCGGCAATTGCAATGGGTTCTTTATTTCTTTATGTTCAAAAAAACAAGATTGTTTAGATCCGAGGGGACCCAGTCTCATTCTTTTTTTTTTTTTTAACTTAGACTTGTAGCATAACACAGATATTGATTTCGGAAAAGAAAATATAGTAGAACATGTGATTTCCGCCGAACATAAAGGAAAAAGCTCTTATGTCTGCAGAAAATGATCTATAGATAACTGAATTCTAGCCAGTTTCAAATAGATCAGGATCGCTGGATGCCTAAAATGTAAAGTTGGTGGATCTATATATATATCAATATGTATATTGGGATCATATGAGGGGTATGTTATTATTTTAGATCTAAACAATTTGATGAATTACTCCTAAAAGTTCCCATTAAACTAGTGCTAGTTCACATCAAACTAGTGCTAGTTGATGAAAGTTCATTCGGAAACAAAAAAAGTAAAGTCAAAATCATTTGGGGTATTCTCTCAATTTCAATAAAATGCAATCGGATGAAGTATGAGTTGGCGATCAGAAGATACATGGATAGAACTTATAACGGGGTCTCGAAAACTAAGTAATTTTTGTTGGGCCCTTATCGTTTTTTTAGGTTCATTAGGATTCTTGTTGGTTGGAACTTCCAGTTTTCTTGGTAGAAATTTGATATCTTTTGTTCCGTCTCAGCAAATCCTTTTTTTTCCACAGGGAATCGTGATGTCTTTCTACGGAATCGCGGGTCTCTTTATTAGTTCCTATTTGTGGTGCACAATTTCCTGGAATGTAGGTAGTGGTTATGATCGATTCGATAGAAAGGAAGGAATAGTGTGTATTTTTCGTTGGGGATTTCCTGGAAAAAATCGTCGCATATTCCTCCGATTCCTTATAAAAGATATTCAATCCGTTCGAATAGAAGTTAAAGAGGGTATTTATGCCCGTCGTGTCCTTTATATGGATATCAGAGGCCGGGGGGCTATTCCGTTGACCCGTACTGATGAGAATTTAACTCCACGAGAAATTGAACAAAAAGCCGCGGAATTGGCCTATTTCTTGCGCGTACCAATTGAAGTATTTTGATTTTGAGAAAAGGAACTGGGCGGAAGAACGAATGCTTTCTCGGCAGGAGGGAAAAAACGCAAGAATCCTTTTAGTTTTTCTATAACTAAATGATACTTTAGATGCAGATAAACCATATCTTGTAAATTATTTTCTTTGTCAATCGACCTTTTTACTTGTTTTGCCGCTTATTTTTTTGACCATCACAATATCTTTCTCTCAATTATTCTATTCTTGACTATGGGGAATCGTTGGAATTTTTTTTTCGAAATACTGGATATTTTGATAGAATAAGGGGTTCTTTCGTCTCAAAATCTCAATAATATTCATTCCTTCAAAGTACTTCTTTCGGCCATTCATCGAAAGGAGACATTTGTTTGGAATTTGATGAATTGAGGTATCTAGCAACACTATTTTGTATTATTTCTTCAGTCGAACTTGAAGTGGAGTCTTAGTCTATTTATGTATTCTTTCTAGATTCAAAACAAAATCACAAATAAAATAGATTCATAGGTTTGATGCCCTGTCTAGAACTCATGTTTGAAAGAAATATTCGATTACATAAAGTCCGACAAATGGAGTGGGTTAATTAAAAATTAACAGGCGAAAAATGGCAAAAAAGAAAGCATTCACTCCTCTTTTGTATCTTGCATCTATAGTATTTTTGCCCTGGTGGATTTCTCTCTCATTTACTAAAAATATGGAATCTTGGGTTATTAATTGGTCGAATATCGGCCAATCCGAAATTTTTTTGAATGATATTCAAGAAAAAAGTATTCTAGAAAAGTTCATAGAATTAGAAGAAATCCTCTTCTTGGAAGAAATGATCAAGGAATACTCGGAGACATATCTACAAAAGCTTCTTATAGGAATCCACAAAGAAACGATCCAATTAATCAAGATACACAACGAGGATCGTATCCATACAATTTTACACTTCTCGACAAATATAATCTGTTTTGTTATTTTAAGTGGTTTTTCTATTTTAGGTAATGAAGAACTTGTTATTCTTAACTCTTGGACTCAGGAATTCCTATATAACTTAAGTGATACAGTAAAAGCTTTTTCAATTCTTTTATTAACCGATTTATGTATCGGATTTCATTCACCCCACGGCTGGGAACTAATGATTGGTTCTGTATACAAAGATTTTGGATTTGGTCATAATGATCAAATTATATCTAGTCTTGTTTCCACTTTTCCGGTTATTCTCGATACTATTTTTAAATATTGGATTTTTCGTTATTTAAATCGTGTATCTCCGTCACTTGTAGTTATTTATCATTCAATGAATGATTGATAAATGATCCACCAATATTAATCCAATTAGAACGTTTCTTACTTTGTAGTTCTACATAAGTATTAAAAACATTCTATCCGGGGGGTTTTCATACTATTTTTATAGTATAGTATTCCAGTAAAATGATTCCAATAAATAGCAGAATCGTGGATAGGAAACTATACTAGCGACCTACCCAATTTATTGTAGAAATTTTCAGACCAATGATTAGACTATGCAAACTAGAAATACTTTTTCTTGGATAAAGGAACATATTACTCGATCTATTTCCGTATCGCTCATCATATATATCATAACTCAGACATCCGTTTCAAGTGCATATCCCATTTTTGCGCAGCAGGGTTATGAAAATCCACGAGAAGCGACCGGTCGTATTGTATGTGCCAATTGTCATTTAGCTAATAAGCCCGTGGATATTGAGGTTCCACAAGCAGTACTTCCCGATACTATATTTGAAGCAGTTGTTCGAATTCCTTATGATAAGCAAGTGAAACAAGTCCTTGCTAATGGTAAGAAAGGGGGTTTGAATGTGGGGGCTGTTCTTATTTTACCGGAGGGGTTTGAATTAGCTCCTTCCGATCGTATTTCTCCCGAGATGAAAGAAAAGATAGGAAATTTGTCTTTTCTGAGCTACCGCCCTAATAAAAAAAATATTCTTGTAATAGG